CCGAACATGTACGAGCTCCCTCTAATGGAAAAATAAAATTTGATGAGGATTTGGTTCATCCCACACGTACCCGTCATGGGCATCCTGCTTTTCTATGTTTTATAGACTTGTATGTAACTATTGAGAGTCGAGATATTCTACATAATGTGAAAATTCCAACAAAAAGTTTGATTTTAGTTCAAAATGATCAATATGTAGAATCAGAACAAGTGATTGCCGAGATTCGTGCCGGAACGTCCACTTTTCATTTTAAAGAGAGGGTTCGAAAACATATTTATTCTGAGTCAGAAGGAGAAATGCACTGGAGTACTGATGGCTATCATGCGCCCGAATATCCATATAGTAATGTTCATCTATTACCAAAAACAAGTCATTTATGGATATTAGCAGGAGGTCTATGCAGATCCAATATAGTGTCTTTTTCACTCCACAAGGATCAAGATCAAATGAATGCTAATTCTTTTTCTCTCGAAGAAAGATATATCTTTGATCTCTCACTGACTAATGATCAAGCAAGACATAAATTGTTGGAGACTTTTGGTAAAAAAGATAGGGAAATTCTTGACTATTCAAAACCTTATCGAATCATATCCAAGGGTCATTGGAATCTCATAGAGCCTTCTACTTCTATTCGTCAAGAGAATTCCTTGGCGAAAAAGCGAAGAAATAGATTTGTGATTCCCTTACAATATGATAAAGAACAAGAAAAGAAACTAATACCCTGTTTTGGTATTTCGATTAAAATACCTATAAATGGTATTTTACGTAGAAATAGTATTCTTGCTTATTTTGATGATCCGCGATACAGAAGAAGCAGTTCGGGAATTACTAAATATGGGATTGTCGAAGTAGATTCAATCGTAAAAAAAGAGGATTTGATTGAGTATCGAGGAGCAAAAGAATTTAGTCCGAAATACCAAATGCAAATGAAAGTAGATCGATTTTTTTTCATTCCCGAGGAAGTGCATATCTTACCCGGATCTTCGCCCATAATGGTCCGGAACAATAGTATCGTTGGAGTAGATACACGACTTGCTTTAAATATAAATATAAGAAGTCGAGTAGGTGGATTAGTCCGAGTGGAGAGAAAAAAAAAAAGTATGGAACTGAAAATCTTTTCTGGAGATATTCATTTTTCTGGAGAGGTGGATAAAATATCTAGGCACAGTGGCATTTTGATACCACCGGGAATGGAAAAAAAAAATTCTAAAGGATCAAAAAAATTGAAAAATTGGATCTATGTCCAACGGATTACACCTACCAAAAAAAAGTATTTTGTTTTGGTTCGGCCCGTAGTCACATATGAAATAGCTGATGGGATCAATTTAGCAACACTTTTCTCTCAGGATCTCTTGCAGGAAAAGGATAATGTCCAACTTCGAATTGTCAATTATATACTTTATGGAAATGGCAAGTCAATTCGAGGAATTTCTCACACAAGTATTCAATTAGTTCGGGCTTGCTTAGTATTTACTTGGGACCAAGAAAAAAAAAGTTCTATAGAAGAAGAGGTTCATGCTTCTTTTGTTGAAATAAGGACAAATGATCTGCTTCGTGATTTCATCCGAATTGAGTTAGTAAAGTCCACTATTTCGTATACCGTAAAAAGGTATGATATGGTAGGTTCAGGATTTATTTCCAATAATGGATTAGATCGTACCCATATCAATCCTTTTGATTCCAAGGTGAAGATTCCATCATTTCCCCAACATCAGGGAACTCTTGGTACGTTGTTGAATCGAAATAAGAAATGCCAATCTTTCCTAATTTTGTCATCATCCAATTGTTCTCGAATTGGTCCCTTCAATACTTCGAGATATAATAATGCGACAAAAGAATCGGATCCCATAACTCCAATTATGGATTTGTTGGGTCCTTTAGGTACTATTGTGCCTAAAATAGTAAATTTTCGTTCATCTTACTATTTAAGAACTTATAATCAAGTCTTTTTAAAGAAATATTTTTTACTTGAAAATTTTCAACAGACTTTCCAAGTGCTCCAAGTACTTCCATTTCAATACTGTTTCCTAGATGAAAATAGTAGGATTTATAATCCCGATCCATGCAGTAACATCATTTTGAATTCATTCCATTTGAATTGGTGTTTTCTCCATCACGATTCTTGTGAAGAGGCATGGACAATAATTAGCCTTGGACAATTCCTTTGTGAAAATGTATGTCTATTTAAATACGGATCACGCATAAAAAAATCTGGTCAAATTTTAATTGTTCATGTTGACTCTTTAGTTATAAGATCAGCTAAGTCCTATTTGGTCACTCCAGGAGCAACTGTTCATGGCCATTATGGGGAAACCTTTTATGAAGGAGATACATTAATTACATTTATATATGAAAAATCGAGATCTGGTGACATAACGCAAGGTCTTCCAAAAGTGGAACAAATCTTAGAAGTTCGTTCAATTGATTCAATATCGATGAACCTCGAAAGAAGAGTTGAAGGTTGGGACGAACGTATCCGAAGGATTATGGGGATCCCCTGGGGATTCTTGATTGGAGCTGAACTAACCATAGCCCAAAGTCGTATCTCTTTGGTTAATAAGATCCAAAAGGTTTATCGATCCCAGGGGGTACAGATCCATAATAGACATATAGAGATTATTGTACGTCAAGTAACATCAAGAGTTTTGGTTTCAGAAGATGGAATGTCTAATGTTTTTTTACCTGGGGAATTTATTGGATTGTTGCGAGCAGAGCGAGCAGGGCGCGTTTTGGACGAAGCGATCTGTTATCGGGCAATCTTATTGGGAATAACGAAATCATCTCTGAATACTCAAAGTTTCATATCCGAAGCGAGTTTTCAAGAAACTGCTCGAGTTTTAGCAAAAGCTGCTCTACGAGGTCGTATTGATTGGTTGAAAGGCCTGAAAGAGAACGTTGTTCTGGGGGGGATTATACCGGTTGGTACCGGGTTCAAAAAATTAGTACATCGTTTAAAGCAAGACAAAAATATTCATTTGAAAATCAAAAGGAAGAATCTATTCGAGTTGGAAATGAGAGATATTTTGTTACACCATAGAGAATTATTTTGTTCTTGTGCCCAAACACTTTCCATGAGACATCAGACCAATCATTTACGTAATGGAATTTACTAATTACTAACAAGAGGTTCATTCTTTTTACTTTAACTCTCTGGTCCGATTATGGATTTTGTAATCAATGAAATAAAAAATAATAAAGAATGAAATTCATGGTTTGGGTCGTAGATCAATGGTCAATCCTGGTATAAGGTTCCGTCGGAACAATTATTTATTTCACAGGGTACTGAATCTCTTTGAAAAAAAAAAAAGAAAAAGAGAAAGTGTGGGAAAATGGGAAGACGATATTGGAACATCAATTTGGAAGAAATGATGGAAGCAGGAGTTCATTTTGGTCATGGTACTAATAAATGGAATCCTAGAATGGCTCCTTACATCTCTGCAAAGCGTAAAGGTATTCATATTACAAATCTTACTATAACTGCTCGTTTTTTATCAGAAGCCTGCGATTTAGTTTTTGATGCAGCAAGCAGGGGAAAAAAATTCTTAATCGTTGGCACCAAAAAGAAAGCAGCGGATTTAGTAGCATCAGCAGCAATAAGGGCTCGATGTCATTATGTTAATAAAAAATGGCTTGGTGGTATGTTAACGAATTGGTCTACTACAGAAACAAGACTTCAGAAGTTCCGGGACTTAAGAGCAGAACAAAAGATGGGGAAACTCAATCGTCTCCCCAAAGGAGATGCAGCAATGTTGAAGAGAAAGTTATCTACCTTGCAAACATATCTGGGTGGGATCAAATATATGACGGGATTGCCCGATATTGTAATTATCGTTGATCAGCAAGAAGAATATACGGTTCTTCGAGAATGTGTCATTTTGGGTATTCCGACGATTTGTTTAATCGATACAAATTGTGACCCAGATCTTGCAGATATTTCTATTCCGGCCAACGATGATGCTATAGCTTCGATTCGATTGATTCTTACCAAATTAGTATCTGCAATTTGTGAGGGCCGTTCTAGTTATATAAAAAATGGTTGATTATCTTATCATTAATCTTATCATTAAGAAGAAGATTAGTTTGTTTTTGGTGAACTCTCTTTGATTCTTACTATTTTGGTTTGCATCTTTTGGAGTTTGAACTATGTTTTGAATATTGAATAATATTTAAAAGATCAAATGATTGGTATTTTTTTTATGTGATTTCTCGGTATCCGAAATATACGATTCATAACTTCAATTCATGAATGAACATAGATGAATTGAGAAAGAGATGGTTGAATCAAAATAATTACTTTTTTGAAGTTCGATTTCTGTTAGAGGACAATATGAATGTTATACCATGTTCCATTAAAACACTTAAAGGGTTATACGATATATCAGGTGTAGAAGTAGGCCAACATTTATATTGGCAAATAGGAGGTTTACAAATTCATGCCCAAGTACTTATCACTTCTTGGGTTGTAATTGCTATCTTATTAGGTTCAGTCATCATAGCTGTTCGGAATCCACAAACCATTCCGACCGACGGTCAGAATTTCTTCGAATATGTCCTTGAATTTATTCAAGACTTGAGCAAAACTCAGATTGGAGAGGAGTATGGTCCTTGGGTTCCATTTATTGGAACGATGTTCCTATTTATTTTTGTTTCTAACTGGTCAGGTGCTCTTTTACCTTGGAAAATCATAAAGTTACCTCATGGGGAGTTAGCTGCGCCCACGAATGATATAAATACTACTGTTGCTTTAGCTTTACCCACGTCAGTGGCATATTTCTATGCGGGTCTTAGCAAAAAAGGATTGGGATATTTCGGGAAATACATTCAACCAACTCCAATACTTTTACCAATTAATATTTTAGAAGATTTCACAAAACCTTTATCTCTTAGTTTTCGACTTTTCGGGAATATATTGGCTGATGAATTAGTGGTTGTTGTTCTTGTTTCTTTAGTGCCTTCAGTAGTTCCTATACCTGTCATGTTTCTTGGATTATTTACAAGTGGTATTCAAGCTCTTATTTTTGCAACTCTGGCTGCGGCTTATATAGGTGAATCCATGGAGGGTCATCATTGACTAACTTTCGAAATAGTCTTTTTTGAAGCTTATCCCAATTTAAGCAATGTGGGGGGTTCAATAGAATCCACTGGGTTGGAGAAGAAAATGCAAATAGCTACATGTATGTATATATGAAGAAAGATAGATGATATTGCAGGATTTGGAAGAGAAATAAGGGTTGGGGATCCTACTACATATATGTATATGTAATGCCTATGAGTATAAATCCTTGTGTATGTTTCGAAGAATGGTTACAGAATACGATTTCATAGAATAAAAAGTGCAGGTGATTTACGTTATGTAAGAAGAAAAGTATATGTTATTTACTAGTTAGATAGTAATTACCCCTATATCTTTTTTTCTAGCCCACTGCATTTAGATGGATTCCCATATCAGTCCTTTTTCTATTTTGTCTGTGATTGTGAATTGAATGAAAGAGAAAGAATAGAATACCTTATAAACAAGGAAACGCAATGACTAAAACCGTATACATATCTATTTACATAAGGTAGAAAGGAAAAACGGCATATCGAAGTAGTTCTGAAAATTCAGTAATATTCTGAATTCCATTTGGAGTTTTTAGCTACTTCGACCCGATAGGTTTTAGTGATAAAGATCAAAAAAGAAAAAATAAGTGTAGTAAAGTAAATAGTAAAAGTAGAAGTAGAAAAAGAAGTAGATTAAGTACTAATTCATTGGTTGGTTGTATCATTAACCATTTCTCTTTTTGGTGCGAGGAACTTACCATGAATCCACTTATTTCTGCTGCTTCCGTTATTGCTGCTGGATTGGCTGTAGGGCTTGCTTCTATCGGACCTGGGGTTGGTCAAGGTACTGCTGCGGGCCAAGCTGTAGAAGGCATTGCGAGACAACCAGAAGCAGAGGGTAAAATACGAGGTACTTTATTGCTTAGTCTGGCTTTTATGGAAGCTTTAACAATTTATGGACTGGTCGTGGCATTAGCTCTTTTATTTGCAAATCCTTTTGTTTAATGTTTCATTTCATCGTAGAATAAAAATGTAAAAAAAAAAAAGAAGAATAAAAACATAACCATAACTAAGAAATTTGAGAATTCTCAAATTCCATTAAGAATAATAAGCGGAGTGATACAAAAAGAACTCTGTTCTTTGTTAGTCCTATCTATAAGGGGAAAGCATATGAAAAATATAACCGATTCTTTTGTTTCCGCGGGGCACTGGCCATCCGCTGGGAGTTTCGAGTTTAATACCGATATTTTAGCAACAAATCCAATAAATCTAAGCGTAGTGCTGGGTGTATTGATTTTTTTTGGAAAGGGAGTGTGTGCGAGTTGTGTATTTCAAGAATAGGTTGGATTTCACCGGCTGCACTTTCTTTATATTTCTGTATTATTATTTATAGCAGAAATAGGAACAAAGGGTGCACAATCTCGACGAATTACTTCGGAATTGGATTTCATTCAGAAATCATATGTAAGAACCATAGCATTTCGTGACGAATTGGTAAATGAACTTTGATTCTCTATCAACCAATAATGTTGAGGTCTTTTACATGGTTAAAGATAAATTGTTTGAAGTCCAGGCACAGCATAGCATGGTACTCTTTCTACCGCTACGTTAGTACCGAAATGGTTTAAAAATGATAAAAAGAAAAAAGGAATAATTGGGAATTTATCCGATGTAGAACACTCATATGGATAAAATTCTTTGAACCATTAACTGGGAAGATGGGTTTCCCCCCCTTTTTTATCTACTGCCGAATCGACGACCTATGTATTGTATTTGTATACAATTTATTTGTATAAAAAAGAGAATTTTTTGGATGAAAAAAATCGAAATATCATTCTAATAATAATGAGAATGAAGTAATGAAGTTCAGAATTCTATTCAATTCTATTTCTATTCTATTAGAATTTTGATCTAATTTCTCATAGCATATAAAGAAGAAAGAATAGAATTCTTTTTTCTTTAAAATCTTTTTTTTTCTTTTTGTAAATAAGTTGTAAATAAAGAACAAATAAAGAAACAACTTTGCTGACAATTTTTTATTTTTTGTCTGGTCTGAAGAGTCCTCCTAAGATTCTGAGATCAGTTTCGATATCTTTGAATATGAACAAAAAGAGAGGATAGGCTCATTCCATTCAAAGATATGGGAATGCCCATCAATCAAAGAAAAGAGAAAAGAAACAATTGAGCGTGAGAGCCAAATGAATCGAAAGATTCATGTTTGGTTCGGGAAGAGATATGATAGCTGTGAAATGAATGGAAAAATAATCTACTTTCATTAAATGATTTATTAGATAAGCGAAAACAGAGGATCTTGAGTACTATTCGAAATTCAGAAGAATTACGTAGAGGAGCCATTGAACAGCTCGAAAGAGCTCGGGTTCGATTACGGAAAGTGGAAATCGAAGCAGATGAGTATCGAACGAATGGATACTCTGAGATAGAACGAGAAAAGGTAAATTT